AAGAGACCCCCCTGAGAACCGTATATGAGAATTTAACCTCGTACGGCTCAAGCAGAAACAACACAAATCAAATACAGATTTTAACGGATATGTAATAGAAAGTTCAAATTAGACACTTGATTCAATTTGCCCCAAAGATACGAAATAACAAAAATCCGGAATCTCTTCTTTGCTTTGTGGTGATAATGCCAAAAATATCAAGTTGGCTCCCCCGTCCTTCTTTTTCTTTATGTTAATTGTTAAACTAAAGAAAGGCCTCTTGAATTTTCTCTTTCCTATTATTTTTTATTTGTTGTTTTTTTGCGTAATAATACAGTGCAGATTGACTCTTGTTTTACTAATTATTGATAGGAATTCCCTTGTTGAGACCCGTGAATCAATTGAAACCTTAGATTCATACTAGAACCACGATGATTTAATAAAGCCCACACTAAATGCAAAGGTTCTCTGAGTAAGAACCATTTGATCATCACTTATCCAATTTCAACAAATGGATGTAATAAATAACTCAACAAAATCTAAAGAAATGGGTGTCCGTTGACCAAATTCAGTCTGAAGGAAGAAAAAGCGTTTGATTTAGAAAATACCTATTTGCATTTTTTTTTTTGAGTCCGGTTGCGAGGTCTGACTAAATAGTAGGTATGAATCATAGTTCAAATATTTCTTTTCTTGATCTATTCTATAATATTTATATTCCGTGCTCCAGATACTAAAATAAATATCCGACGAGGTAGAATCATCTTGATCGAGATGACAGACTATTCTCTGTATTATCAATAGGATCAATTATAACAAGTCACACACTCATATTCCGGAAATACCGAAACAAAAAAATTCCACGGTCGAACTACCAGAATGGTCTATAAATCTGAGTCTTAAGTGCTTTTTTATTTTTTTATTGAAAAACTAGATAGAACTAGGACTTTATAGTCCTTAGGAACCTAATTAATCGAAATTCCATCCAGTAAAACGGATGAATTATAAATTTCCAAAATGATAGATAGGAATATCGTAAACAGAGCCATTGCGACCCCCATAAGTGGTGTAGTCCCCCAGCCCGGAGCTACTTTACCATATTCCGAATTCAATGGTTTCAATAAACTTCCTATATTAGTTTGTCTTGGCCTAGATTTAGAACTATCCTCAACGGTTTGTGTAGCCATAAATCTTATTTAATGATTGGTTAAGATCTGTTGACTTTGTATACCATTTCGTTGTAGTTGTAAATAAACGATCTTATCGTAGATCCATTGTGATCCTTAAATTATCTAGAAATGGAAACAGCAACCCTAGTCGCCATCTTCATATCTGGTTTACTTGTAAGCTTTACTGGGTATGCCTTATATACCGCTTTTGGGCAACCCTCTCAACAATTAAGAGATCCATTCGAAGAACACGGAGACTAATTTTAGTAATGAGCCTACCAATGGTGGGCTCATTACTAAAAAATGAAATGATGAAAAATCATTTCATTTTTTAGTCGGAACCTTAGGTGGTTCTCGAAAAAAGATAGCGAAAAAAATTATCCCTAAAGTCGAGACTAAAAGGAATGTATAAACCAATGCTTCCATAGATTCGATCGTGGTTTACAATTATAGCTTCCACACCTATTTATTTTGGATCATTTACTATTTACTATAGTAAAGAAAGGGAAAGAGTCAAAGAAAAGATGGTGATTCAATCAAGTCAAGATTTTTCTGGTACCTTATGTCATCAAATTAAAAAAGTGGAGGCGAAAGATACCAGAGTAATATTCTATCAGACTACTTGTCTTCTTGTAGTTGGATCTCCAAGCTTTTGGAATGCTCCAAATTCTACTTGAGCATCCAAATCCGGATCAATACCAGCAAAAACATCTCTGAACAAGGTTCTAGCGCCATGCCAAATATGTCCGAAAAAGAAGAGCAAAGCAAATGTAGCATGCCCAAAAGTGAACCAACCCCTTGGACTGCTCCGAAAAACACCATCAGATTTCAAAGTAGCTCGGTCTAATTCAAAAATTTCACCTAATTGGGCGCGTCTAGCATATTTTTTCACAGTAGCAGGATCGCTATAACTGACTCCATTGAGTTCGCCACCATAGAACTCGACAGTTACACCTACTTGTTCGACACTATACTTGGATTCTGCCCTTCTAAAAGGAACATCGGCTCTCACAATTCCATCTCCGTCTACCAAAACTACGGGGAATGTTTCAAAAAAAGTGGGCATACGACGTACAAAAAGTTCGCGGCCTTCTTTATCTCTAAAGATAGGGTGTCCTAACCATCCAACAGCTATTCCATCCCCACTGTCCATTGAACCTGCTCTGAATAATCCCCCTTTTGCCGGATTATTACCAATGTAATCATAAAAAGCTAATTTTTCGGGGATTTTAGACCAAGCTTCCGAAAAACTAAGATTTTCAGCTAGTCCTGTGCCAACTCTTCGATATATTTCTTGCTGGAAATATCCCTGATCCCACTGATAACGAGTAGGGCCAAATAATTCGATTGGAGTAGTTGCTGAGCCGTACCACATAGTTCCAGCAACAACGAAAGCTGCGAAAAAAACAGCAGCGATACTGCTGGAAAGGACAGTTTCAATATTGCCCATACGTAATCCTTTGTATAGACGTTGAGGCGGACGGACACTAAGATGAAATAGACCCGCTAATATGCCCAATGTACCCGCTGCAATATGATGAGAGGCTATTCCTCCCGGAACAAAAGGATCAAAACCTTCCGCGCCCCACGCTGGATTTACAGATTGTACTTTTCCAGTTAGCCCATAAGGATCAGACACCCATATTCCAGGACCATACAAGCCTGTTACATGAAATGCGCCAAAGCCAAAGCAAGCCAACCCTGAGAGAAATAAATGAATTCCAAAGATCTTAGGCAAATCCAAAGAAGGTTTTCCCGTACGTTCATCAGAAAATATTTCTAAATCCCAATACACCCAATGCCAGATAGCCGCCAAGAAGCACAAGCCAGAAAACATAATATGTGCCCCTGCCACACCTTCGTAACTCCAAATACCCGGATTCGTTATAGTTCCTCCTGAAATACTCCACCCACCCCATGAATTGGTTATTCCTAAACGAGTCATGAAGGGGATAACGAACATACCCTGTCTCCACATTGGATCAAGAACCGGGTCAGAAGGATCAAAAACTGCTAATTCGTATAGAGCCATCGAGCCGGCCCAACCAGAAACTAGAGCCGTATGCATTATATGGACAGAAAGTAACCGACCGGGATCATTCAATACGACAGTATGAACACGATACCAAGGCAAACCCATGGAAATACCCCTTTTTATCAAATATCAAAGAAAAATGGACACTATGTAACTTTATCGCATTGGAAAAGACTATACTATGTTATGTGCCTAACCTTTTTATTATATTTTGTATAAGAAAGGGTTAAGATTTATTCCGTTCCGTTGAAAATAACGGAACAATTTTGTTCGTAAGAATAAAGAGAAGCAGATCTATTCTATACCCGATAAGTACCAATACGCAATGGGGCTTGGGCCCCCTTTTTGGGGAATGAATGCATAGATACTTGGTTATCATTTAAATGCTCGACCCGCTCGTGAAAATTTGTTCTTTATTCATTCTGTCTTCTTAATGAAGACAAGAAATCCATTGGTACGTTTCCATATTAAAGCGAAGTATAGTACTTAACTTTTTTCTTTAATTTAATGCCCGTTGGTGTTCCAAAAGTACCTTTTCGGAATCCTGGAGAGGAAGACGCAGTTTGGGTTGACGTATAGTGCGGCTTGTCAGATCTATTAGGTCATATGGGGTTTACCCGTTCTCTCCACCGATCGAGATATCCTCCGTTTCGCCCAAGAAATATTGATTGAATCATCAATTATTCGGAGCGTGAAGTGCAATTAGATCAATTTATATTGGGGATCAATATTATTTTTATTAATTAGAAGAATTTATGGTTAACTTGGAACGATAAAATAAAGTATCCAGGCTCCGTTCAGAAAATATCAAATTGGTAATATATAAATATTATATATGATTACTATTTGTATCATAAACATTATTTATTTATATTTATGCTTTCTATCTATTATTAGCAGTGATCTCAAACTGCCATTCAATGGCATGAAATAATATGATTAATACATCGAATAGTTTGAGGGAAAGTATGAAACAGATTTTGAAAAAAAAAAGAAGCGGTACTGAGATAATTTGCCCTATATGTGCAAATAGAATTCGGACAGATCTTTACCCGGAGTAGAACACGAACCTAAAAGAATTGAAAGGGCCCATTCAGGAACAAGAAAATGACATCATGATTTGAATCTCGATGAAATAATACATCAATGGTAAATTAGTTTAATAAGTTCAATAATTTTTTTTTTATTAAGAAAGGGAACCAAAACTTATGTTTTTTGAAAAATCATCGAAGAAAAGCCCTTCATTAGAAAAACAAAAACCTGTTACAAAAAATAAAATAAGACTTGAATTGATACATTGATTGATTCTTTTCGCAATTTTTTGAACCGTATGCATCTAAAGGTGCACGTACGGTTCCTAAGGGATACAATTTTGTCCTAATCAACCGACTTCATCGAGAAAGATTACTTTTTTTAGGCCAAGAAGTTGATGGCGAGATCTCAAATCAACTTGTGGGTCTCATGGTATATCTCAGTATAGAAGATAATACTAGGGATTTTTATTTGTTTATAAACTCTCCCGGCGGATGGGTAATACCAGGAATAGCTATTTATGATACTATGCAATTTGTGCCACCCGATGTACATACAATATGCATGGGATTAGCTGCTTCAATGGGATCTTTCATTCTGGTTGGAGGAGAAATTACCAAACGTCTAGCATTCCCTCACGCTTGGCGCCAATGAGTTTTTATTAAAAAAAAAAGACTATGCCTTCGCCATATCGAATATAAATAATCAAATTAGGAAAAATAAGTAATAATAGCATGGCATTTTGAGTTCGATATGAACAAACCATTATTGTTTTTTATAACATGAGATTTTGTATCGAGATAGTAGTATGAAATAACCTTTATTTTCATTTCCGATTTGAGCTTATGTGTCGGGAGGACATTTTAGCGTCACAAATCGTTTTTATTCCACATCAGAAACCTTTTCTTATATTTATGAAAGTAAGAGGAGGGTCACGAAAATAAAAAAAAAAGATCATTTTTTCCTTATTTGGTCGTATCAAAAAGACACTTTGGGATTGCCAAATCACAGACGAGATAAATATATAAATATCTAATATAATATAAAGCAACAGAACCATCGTAGTATTTTTTTACTCTTATGAAAAGAAGGATGGTAAATGGATTATTCAACGATCTGACTGGATCGGATAGATATATTCTATTTCTTCCCCTCTTTCTTCTATGGCTATGGAAGGGGGGTAGTAAATTCCATTACAGAGCCGTATGCAATGCACAAAAGGTGCCCGTACGGTTGTTCAATTCTATTTTTTTCTTCTTTTTTTATCTCTTTAATTAAAATCCCATCATGCGAGATAGAAGAACCATTCATGATGTTATATCAATATCATCAGGGTTATGATTCACCAACCTGCTAGTTCTTTTTATGAGGCGCAGGCAGGAGAATTTATCCTGGAAGCGGAAGAACTGCTGAAACTTCGCGAAACCCTCACAAAAGTTTATGTACAAAGAACGGGCAACCCTTTGTGGGTTGTATCCGAAGACATGGAAAGAGATGTTTTTATGTCGGCAACAGAAGCCCAAGCCCATGGCATTATTGATCTTGTAGCGGTTGAAAATGAAAATACTTCGGATTTCGTGTAAATCCATGATCCCATTTCATTTTCAACCATAATTCGAATTTTCCACAATTTTATATTTGTATTTGATAGTGAATCGAAATAATTCATAATCATCAAATCTTAAATCAGGTTAAGATCGATCTAAACCAACCCATTCTATAATATAATTTTATATATACGACATGCCAACTATTAAACAACTTATTAGAAACACAAGACAGCCAATAAGAAATGTCACGAAATCTCCCGCTCTTCGAGGATGTCCTCAGCGTCGAGGAACATGTACTAGGGTGTATGTGCGACTCGTTGAGATCATGAGCTCGAACAAATGAGACAATTTTTCTAGTATCAATGATTAATACCAATGAATAGAATAGGATAGATAGAGTAAAAGAACGCCATTTCCTATCTAAAATGGGGATCTATCATATACCCTTATTGTTTCTTGTGTAGTGTGTATGGAATTTATGGTTTTCATTGGTGCAAATCCAATCACCTAGATTTAAGGTGAGAAGCAATTCCCCATTGGTAGCAAATGGTTATCCATTAAGCGGAGAAAATAGTATTATACAGATAAGAAGCAAAACAAAAGGGTTATGCTCATATTCTTGTAAAGAACGGACTAACAGGGTCAGCTACCTAGCCAACTTTCATAATTAAATGCCGTCACTGTATGGATAGCTCTTATTGTGAAAAGGCCTATTACTGTATAATTTAATTGATGGGTAGAGCCAAAGAATGTGAACTATACAAGTTAACAATACCATTTGATTAAATGAGAGACGAGGCTCCGGCGCATAGAGAGGGCCTCACCGTTTAAGAAGTAACCATAGAAACGATGGAACCCACTATTTTTTTGTCATAGTATTCGGTAGAATTTCTTATTTCCAGGTGAACCAAATGTCTGGCTGGAAAGAATAAAAATAAAAAATAGTAGGTGGGAAGGTCATAGTAGCAAAAGCCATTGGAATTTATATTTTATATATCGGAATAATTCGTTTTGTTATTAATTGACCGGGGGGATAAATAATGACTGAAAGAAGAGAATTCAATTAGTTATTCATTAAAGTTTAATTTGATTCAATGACCAGAGTTAAACGAGGGTATACAGCTCGGAAACGTCGAACAAAAATTCGTTTATTTGCATCAACCTTTAGAGGGGCTCATTCAAGACTTACGCGAACGATTACTCAACATAAAATGAGAGCTTTGGTTTCCTCTCATCGAGATAGGGGCCGGCAAAAGAGAAATTTTCGTCGTTTGTGGATCACTCGGATAAATGCAGTAACTCGCGATAATAAAGTATTCTATAGTTATAGTCGATTAATACACAATCTGTACAAGAGGCAATTGCTTCTTAATCGTAAAATACTTGCGCAAATAGCTATATCAAATAAGAATTGTCTTTACATGATTTCCAATAAGATCATCAAATAAAGGAAATTATGAAATAATATACAGGAATGATTGAACAAGAATTCCCCGGAGAATGAACTCCGGGAAGATAGAATAGAATAAACTAAATTGAGATAAAATTAAGATAAGTAGTAGGAATGAACGAACATGCTTCAATAAAAAAAAAAAAAAAAAAAATTGCTTATCCCTCCTTTTTTTGTTTCTTATAAGACAAGAATCAAGCCCGGATTCTGGGCCTTTTCGAGCAAAACATCCAATCCATTTGAGCTTGAATTCCGATTGGAGTTTCGAGTCAATTAAGGAATATGTCTATTTATTTTTGGCTCTAGGACCCGCAGTTCTAGGGGTCGACTCGGCTCTCTCAAATTGTTTCTCATTATTAAGAAAAGGTAACGAAGATAAAATACGAGCTTGTTTTATAGCAATAGTAATTAATCGTTGTTGTTTCAAGGTCAATCTATTTACTCGTCTAGATAATATTTTTCCTTGTTCACTAATAAATCGACTAATTAAACTCATGTTTCTATAATCAATTTGATCCCCCGATCCAATTGGGGGCAAACGCCTACGAAAAGAGAGCTTGGATTTACGAAAAGGTTGCTTAGATTTATCCATGGTTTATTCCTTATTTCTAAAATTCTATTTCTTTATTTCTCCATGAATCATATGCTTATGACAATAACGACAAAATTTTCTCAATTCTAATCGACTGGGTGTATTGTGTCGATTCTTTTGAGTAATATATCTAGAAATACCCGGCGATTCTTTATTGACACCATTTCGGGCACAACAACTAGTACATTCCAAAATCACTCTGACCCTGACATCTTTACCCTTGGCCATGAACCCCCCTTGGATCGACTTAACTTAACTTTTCTATTTTCGATCCGAAAAGAAAAAGAACAAAAAAATTAATAGAAGTTACTAACTTTAAATTAAATTTATAAAGAGTTCATTGTTTCATTGTAATTAATATTAATAAGAGTAATAATTAAAATTGAATGTGAATGATAAAAAATCAATATATCTTAAACAGATTCAATTTTAATTATTTTATTTAATTATCATTAATATATTATAAATTATTAAATTAATAATTATAATATAATAATATTAATTTAATTAATATTTTAATTAATATTAGATATTTAATCTATATATCTAATATATCATTTTTGATAGATTAATTAACCTATTAAATTAATATAATTAATATAAGTTAATAGAATAATAATTAATAATAATGTAAGTAATACAATTTTTTTCTAACTATCAATTATTCCTATCCTAATACAAATATTTCATTTATGTATCTTCTTTACTATGCTATAGGCCTCCCCTAGACTGAACCTGCATTTCTATTTATGTTTTGTCAAATGTAATTTTATTAGATCGACTTTTTGCTTGGATTTAATACATTTTTCTCTCTCTTTCCTGCCTATCCTAAATAACTGAAAAAGGGGACAAAATACATTTTTTTAGTCACATCACATAAAAATTATATATCAATTTTTTTCCCTTTTTTTTCGCATATCAATAACTAGAATCAAAAAAAAGGAAATGACAAGGCGTCTGGGAATAAACGATTAATCTCTATCAATAGACCCGCTAAAGACCCAAACCATAGAGTAGTTAGCACAGGTGCCGTGGAGAGATATGTTTTTATATCTCGCATTGAAAATCCTCCTTTTTATTGTTTATTGTAAAACATAGACATAGATTATATATATGGGCAGATGTCGTAGTTCAAGATCATTTATATTTATTTTTATGCAGAATTCCTAACTAAAATGGATATGTACAATGAACAAGTGGATGTTCTTGTCTCTAAAAAAAAGTCCTTCTTTACTGAGCATTATCGATAAATATTTCTTTTTTTATATGTTGGGTTTCGGATTTATATAATTTATAAAATATAATTTATAATATTATAAAAATATAATATTATAAAAAAGTATAAAAAAAGAAAAAGAAATGGTAAGAAAATTGTATATGGATATAAATGGAGAATAAAATCAAAATGTGGAAAACAAGACAAGGATTTTGTACAATGACATTGTAAAACAATTTCGAAAAGGGATGTAGCGCAGCTTGGTAGCGCGTTTGTTTTGGGTACAAAATGTCACGGGTTCAAATCCTGTCATCCCTACCTATTACTTCTCCTAATGGGCAGTAACAGGAGATTACTCGAGATCGATTAAAAATTTTTAAAATTGGGCATAAGATAATCTTTCATAGTTGCATACTCTAACTATACTAGTTGTTTGCAAGATATTTTGGGGTACACGGAAATTCTTTTCTTTACGGTCGTATCCCCTGTCATAAGAAAGCGCTCTTAGTTCAGTTTGGTAGAACGTGGGTCTCCAAAACCCGATGTCGTAGGTTCAAATCCTACAGAGCGTGATATTATGTCGAATGTCGAATCACATACAATAAAATAACTTAATAAACTTTAATTTGACCTCCCTGCAAAGAGAAGGAGGTCATATATATTATTCAATCAAAGGTCCAATTGATCACCGCGTCTGTATTGTAAATATGCAGTTACGAATAATCCTGCCAAAGTAATAGGAATTAGACCTAAAACGATTCCAAATAAAAAAACTTCAATCATTTTTTTTTGTTTGTTTGAGAGAATAAAAAGAGAGGTAAGATCTATCCCTAAATATTAATCTGAATTGTCCGTGAATCTCAATAACCGAGAATTGGCAATTTCCGCGCCCGCGGGACTATGGAAGACCTGGCATTTAAGAGAAATACTCATTTTTATAAATTCAATTGTTCATTCAATTCATTTCAAATAAGTCGTAT